TCTATTCTTTCTTATTCTTAGCTAAACGGGTGGAAGATCCATCCAATTTGGTTATATCATGGACTCGAAAAACGGATCTGAATGTGACTGAAATGCACGATCTTCACAGGTATCACTTTTCACGATACCTAAACCTAAAAGGTGGAATAGCGATTTTCGAACCATTTCCTATAAGAGAATGGTTTCCATTACTTTGAGAAATGGATTCTATATCAAACTATAGCTATTGCATTAAAGAAGAAAAGAAACTAATAGAAGTCGAAGACGCGGAATGGTAGTGAATAGAGAAAAAGATTCTTCTGATTTTCTTGTTCCTGAAAATATTCTATCTATCTCCTAGACGCTGTAGAGAATTGAGAATTTTCATGTCTTTCAATTCTCGTACTCGTAATTGGAAAGTTACGGAAGGAGATCCATCATTTTGCAATGAAAACAACATAAAAAACTCTGGACAATTTCGAAATCAGACCAAGCGTCTTAATACATATGCAAAAAAATTCATTATTGGCCCACCATTGATTACAAGATTTAGCTTTTATGAATCGCTATTGGTTTGATACGAATAATGGCAGTCCTTTCAGTATGTTAAGGATACAGATGTATCCACAATTCATTTAGAGTTACTTAATAGCCTATTTCTTATACTATATCTCTATCCCGTGAAATTCTCGAGCCGAAAGATGGATGCATATGCTGTGTTTCATTTTGCTAAATGATATCAATTAAATGGTATATAAATTCTAAAAATTGGATATAGTAATAAAAAAATCAGCAAAATTCTTTTATTTTAGATAGAAGAAATGTTTCTTCTATCTAAAATAAAAGAATGTACCCTTCTATCCAAATCCAATTTGCATCGATAAAATAAATCCAAATTCCAGATTCCAGCAGTAGATGAATAATTGCAAATTTTTGTGTGTACGAGATTAGAATAACTTCAAAATAACTGACATAATTTTTGATTTTTCCTGATCAGAAAAATACATGAAAAATAAAGGAGGTAGAAAAATTTTTTGATTTATGGTTAAAGAAGAAAAACAAGAAAACAGGGGTTCTGTTGAATTTCAAGTATTCAGTTTCACCAATAAGATACGGAAACTTGCTTCACATTTGGAATTACACAAAAAAGATTTTTCATCGGAAAGAGGTCTACGAAGACTTTTGGGAAAACGTCAACGTTTGCTGGCTTATTTGGCAAAGAAAAATAGAGTACGTTATAAGAAATTAATCAGTCAGTTGGATATTCGGGAGAAGTAATTTAATCGTTCGAATTTTTTTCGTATTTTATTTAGTAGTCTTATAGTAGTCTTAGATTTTGCATTTTGATGAGCCTCGTTTTGAGGAATTCATGGAATAATCCATTTTTATGGAATAAAGAATAAGAACAAGGATACATAACATAAAAAAAAGAATAGATAAGACGATATTCGCCCTCCTCCTACATATTTGATTTCCTCTCCTATACAAAAACCAGCAAGACCCACTCCATTGATAATTCCATCAATGACACCTTTATCGAAAAAATGTGTTAGTTCTGCTAATCTTCTTATACCCAGGATAAATACCCTAGTATAGAAAACATCCATATAACCACGATTATATGACCAGCTGTATATCTTTTTTTTTACTTCATCCAAAAAGTTCTTTTTTGGATTATTTTGTATTTTTACAAGGGAATTTTGGAAATTCAAATTCTGAAAAAAATAATAAGCGGATCCATAGAAGATATATGCTATGAATAGACCCAAAATTGCTAAACTTACAGAAGAAATTGCATTAGTGAGAAATTCATAGGAATTTATGGAAGAATTAGAACTTTCCTGGAAAAAGTTTATAGAAGGAGTTAGCCACCTTGATAATATGGTTAACTCCGATATTCTATTATTCTTTACTCCATTATCAAAATGGATTCCCATGGATCCAATGAACAAAGTAAAAAGCAGTAATATAAGAAGAGGATATAGCATAGTATTTCCCGTTTCATGTGGATAGACAAAAGTGTTTTTAGCCCCAAAGGGAGCACTAAAGGATCCCTTCTGATTTCTTGTATTACGAGGAATTTTAGGTATATTTTGTGAAAAAAAAGAAACTCCACTCTTCGTTGTTGATAAAACAAACTCCCTATTGACTCCTTTGGATATACCTTTTCCCCATAAGGATATTGAATACAACGAACCTTCTTTAGTACTGCTGTAATTTTGAAAATGAACACGCAAATACCCATCAAAAGTAAGTAAATATATCCGAAACATATAAAATGCAGTTAATCCTGCAGTAAAAGAGGCTATAATTCCAAAAAAGGGTGAATACAACCAACTATTACTAAGGATTTCATCTTTGGACCAGAAGCAAGCAAGAGGTGGAATACCACAAAGAGAAAGTGTACCACATAAAAAAGTAGTTCTTGTAATTGGAATGTATTTTCTTAAACCGCCCATAAGAACCATATTCTGACTTTTATCTGGTGAATATCCAACAAGAGGTTCCATTGAATGAATAATGGATCCCGATCCTAAGAACAATAAAGCTTTCGAATAAGCATGAGTGATCAAATGGAATAAAGCAGCTTGATAAGAACCTATACCTAGAGCTAACATCATATAACCTAATTGAGACATTGTAGAATAGGCTAAACTTCTTTTAATATCTCTCTGAGCAAGAGCTAAAGTGGCTCCTAAGAAGAGTGTTATTGTACCTACTAAAGAAATTAAACTCATTATCAAGGGTAGAGATATGAAAAGAGGAAGAAGTCGAGCCAAAAGAAAAATCCCCGCGGCAACCATAGTTGCTGCGTGTATAAGAGCCGAAATGGGAGTGGGTCCTTCCATAGCATCGGGTAACCATACGTGAAGAGGGAATTGTGCAGATTTTGCAACTGCACCAAGGAATAATAAAAAAGCACACAAAGTAGTAAGTAAGGAATTAATCCCATTATTAGGAATCCAGTTATTAGCTATTTTGAACAAATCCCGAAACTCTAAACTACCCGTTATCCAAAAAAAACCTAAAATTCCTAATAAAAGACCAAAATCCCCTACACGATTAGTTACAAAAGCTTTTTGACAAGCACTCGCTGCAATTGGCCGTGTAAACCAAAAGCCTATCAATAAATAGGAACACATTCCGATAAGTTCCCAAAAAAAATAAATTTGTATCAAATTGGAACTAGTAACCAATCCCAACATGGAAGTATTAAAAAAACTTATATAAACAAAAAATCTCAAATATCCTTCATCGTGAGACATATAATCGTCACTATAAATAAGAACCAGGATTCCTACAGTAGTAATTAGTATTAACATAATAGACGTAAGGGGGTCGATCAAGTATCCAAATTCTAAGGAAAAATCATTATTAATGGCCCAAGACCATAGATATTGATAGATAAAACTTCCATTTATTTGTTGAATAGACAGGTGAACCGAGTATACCATAGCTATACTTAAGAGTAAAATACTAGGAAAAGCCCATATGCGACGAAGATTTTTTGTTGCTGTCGGAATAAGAAAAAGTCCAAATCCCATTGACATAATAACTGGAAGTGGGAGAAGAGGGATTACCCAGGCATATTGATATGTATGTTCCATAAGAAAAGAAATAGCAATTTTTAGTTGAAATTTATAGTTCAATTTTTCTATAAAATTGAAATTGTTTCCGATTCACCAAACCTATTCTTATCTCTTTCTAAAGGAATTAAAAAAAAAAAAAAAATAAGAAAAAATATTGGAATTCTGGATTTTTCAAAATTTCTCTCATTAAAATATTCAAAAATGCAGAATGAGTTTAGTTGCTTAAATTCAAAAAGTGAATTAAAGAATTTCGTTATCTAGTTATTAATTAAAAAAAAATATTTGTTAAATATTAAAATACAAAAAAAGATTGAATCATGTGACTTTCTATTTATTTTTGTATTTATTTCTCTTAAAATAAAATAAAAGAGCTCTCTTGTTTCGTAATTGATTGATTGAATTCCAAAGAAAACCTACATTTATAGGAAATTATCGAATATTGCTTACTTCATATAAAACAGAAATCCTAATGACTAGAATTCTATAAGTTTTCTAATGTCTTGTTTAAAAGACTAAGTCTTTTTTTTAATTGGAATGAAATTATGGAATACCGTTCTGAACTTAATTAACTATTTGAATTTATTGAATTTAATTTGACCTTCTTTTTATCTCCCCATCATATATGGGGGCTTATCCTATCCCCCAAACCATATATTTATATATGGAGTATATTTGATATATAAATTGATTTAAATAGAAAAGCTTAAAAAACTCTTGTCTTATCCACATTAGACAGAATGAGCTAAAAAAGAATTTTGAATTTCAGTAAGTATAACTACTAAGAAAAAACAGAAAGAAGGATTGATTTGCGGCAATAAATGTCTTTCACATACAACTAGAAAAAAGTAATCCCCTTTTTGAATGGCAGTTCCAAAAAAACGTACTTCGATGTCAAAAAAGCGTATTCGTAAAAATCTTTGGAAGAAAAAGACTTATTTTTCCATAGTACAATCTTATTCTTTAGCAAAGTCAAGATCATTTTCTAGCGGCAACGAGGATCCAAAACCAAAAGGTTTTTCTGGGCAACAAACAAACAAATAATAAGATTTTGGAATAATCTGAATTGAACTATCCGAAGGAAATTCCAATTATTTAATATGAATGAATAATTCGGATTAATTAATAAATGTACTTTTATGTGTCGAATTTATCGGTAAAATATTCTTAGAACGAATCCCTCCGTTATATAGAATAAAAGAACAAAAGTTTTTGGTATATTGTGCCCTCAGTATTCTTTGCCTGTCAAAGAACTCTTTTTTCGCTAATAGAATCCTCATTTTTATGAAGATTCTATTAGCAAAAGTAGACTATTCTTGCAATAGGACTTACAACCTTTACCTAATCTTATCCAAAATTACCATATAAATGAGTTTAGTACTGGTAAATCATATTAAAAAGAGGGTAAAGGCTTTCATTCTATAAATTTTTCTAAAATACAAAATTCTTTGTAGTTAATGATGAAATTCTAATGTTCCTAAATTCTATGGCCTCTCCCAGTCTCGACGATTCGCAAGAAAATAACTATTATTCTTTTAAGTTAACTATTATTTCAAGTTAGCCGCCATGGTGAAATTGGTAGACACGCTGCTCTTAGGAAGCAGTGCTCAAGCATCTCGGTTCGAGTCCGAGTGGCGGCATTCCCGAAAAAGAATACAATAGATTAGAAAATGGATTCAATTCGAAATTTCCAATTTTGTAATGGGACCTTATCCTTATGCTATCTGCAACTTTAGAACATATACTAACTCATATCTCTTTCTCAACCATTTCAATTGTGATTACGATTCATTTGATAACCTTATTAGTTCGTGAACTTAGGGGATTACGTGATTCGTCAGAAAAAGGAATGATAGTGACTTTTTTCTCTATAACAGGATTCTTAGTTTCTCGTTGGGTTTCTTCGGGACATTTTCCATTAAGTAATTTATATGAGTCATTGATCTTCCTTTCATGGGCTCTGTATATTCTTCATACTATTCCTAAGATACAGAACTCAAAAAATGATTTAAGCACAATAACTACGCCAAGTACTATTTTAACGCAAGGCTTTGCCACGTCAGGGCTTTTAACTGAAATGCATCAATCCACAATACTAGTACCTGCTCTACAATCTCAGTGGTTAATGATGCATGTCAGTATGATGTTACTAAGCTATGCAACTCTTTTGTGCGGATCCTTATTATCTGCTGCTCTTCTAATCATTAGATTTCGAAAGGATTTTTATTTCTTTTCTAAAAAGAAAAAAAAAGTTTTCCTTAAAACATTTTTCTTCAGTGAGATTGAATATTTATATGCAAAAAGAAGTCCTTTAAAAAGCACCTCTTTTCCCGCATTTCCAAATTATTACAAATATCAATTAACTGAGCGTTTGGATTCTTGGAGTTATCGTGTCATTAGTCTAGGGTTTACTCTTTTAACCATGGGTATTCTTTGTGGAGCAGTATGGGCTAATGAGGCATGGGGATCCTATTGGAATTGGGACCCTAAGGAAACTTGGGCATTTATTACCTGGACCATATTTGCAATATATTTACATAGTAGAACAAATCCAAATTGGAAGGGTACGAATTCCGCACTTGTAGCTTCGATAGGATTTCTTATAATTTGGATCTGCTATTTTGGTATCAATCTGTTAGGAATAGGTTTACATAGTTATGGTTCATTTATATTACCATCTAAATGATTACATAACGTAAATCCCTAAATTTTTGAAGGTTTTTTCCTTTTTTGTTTGTTTTGAGAACCCTTTGAACGTCTTTTCAAAGGGTTCTCAAAAATTCGAGATAGATCTAATTAGACCTTTTTACTTTTTTGTTTTCTGAGTTTTTTTTCACTATGGAATATAGTGCGGACTGGTGAAAAAAAAAATCCTATTTAGTATAATAATTGGATAATAGAGTCTCTACCCTGTCAACGGATAGCGAGAGAACAAAATCTGGATAAATACCAATTCCTATTACTGGTAAAAAGATACAGATTAAAAGAAAGAGTTCCCGTGGTCCAGAATCCACAAAATTTTCGTTTGGAACATGAAATAGCTTGTATCCATAAAACATCTGGCGTAACATAGATAATAAATAAATAGGGGTTAATATCATTCCGATTGCCATTACAAAAGTAATTAGCATTTTTGGCATTAACATAAATTTAGGACTAGTAATTAGTCCAAAAAATACTACTAATTCTGCAACAAAACCACTCATTCCCGGCAAGGCAAGAGAAGCCATTGAAAAGCTACTAAACATGGTAAAAATTTTTGGCATTGGGATAGATATTCCCCCCAGTTCTTCGAGATAAACAAGACGTATTCTATCACAAGCCGTTCCCGCCAAGAAAAAAAGTGTAGCACCGATAAATCCATGCGATAATATTTGTAAAATTGCTCCATTTAGTCCAATGTTGGTTATGGAACCAATTCCTATAATTATGAAACCCATGTGAGATACGGAGGAGTAGGCTATTCTTTTTTTGAAATTTCGTTGACCCAGAGAAGTTGAAGCTGCATAGATTATTTGCACAGCTCCTATTATTACCAACCAGGGGGAAAATAGAGAATGAGCATGAGGTAACAATTCCATATTGATCCGAATCAATCCGTATGCTCCCATCTTTAATAGAATTCCGGCTAAAAGCATACATGTACTGTAATGTGCCTCCCCGTGGGTATCTGGTAACCATGTATGTAGAGGTATAATAGGCAATTTGACAGCATAAGCAATAAGGAAGCCAAAATACAGTAGTATTTCCAATGTTGCAGGGTATGGTTGATTAATCAATTTTTCTAAATCTAATCCGGGTTCATTGGAACCATATAACCCCATACCTAGAATTCCAATTAAGAAAAAAATGGAACCGCCTGCAGTATACAAAATAAACTTAGTAGCTGAATACAGACGCCTCTTTCCCCCCCACATGGATAAAAGTAAGTAAACAGGAATTAATTCTAACTCCCACATGATAAAAAAAAGTAAAAGGTCTCGCGAAGAAAATAATCCTATTTGACCGCTATACATTGCTAGCATAAGAAAATAGAATAATCGCGAATTCCGGGTAACCGGCCAAGCCGCTAAAGTAGCTAAAGTAGTGATAAATCCTGTCAATAAAATGGATCCTAATGAAAGTCCATCGATTCCCAATCTCCAGTGGAAATCGAAAACATCTATCCATTTAGAATCCTCCTTTAATTGGATTAAGGGATCCTCTAATTGGAAATGATAACAGAATACATAAGTCATTAGAAGGAATTCTAATAAACAAATAGCTATAGTATACCACCTAACTATTTTATTTCCTTTATGAGGTAAAAAGAAAATTAATGAACCTGCAAATATCGGCAAAACAACAAGTATTGTTAACCAAGGAAAATAACTCATGATAAAGTAATAAAGACAAGATACGTTTTGACCAGAAAAGCCCATGCTCGGGTTATTTCGAGCACAGGCTTCTTCTTCTTCGGTAAAGAGGAATCAGACGATTCAAGTGGAGTTTTTTGTAACGTATCAATAAGATAGAGCCATGCTGCGGGTTGTTTCAGGCCCTAAATAAACGCGGACACTTAAAAAATCTGTTGGGCAGGCGGATTCGCATCTCTTACAACCCACACAATCTTCGGTTCTCGGCGCGGAAGCAATTTGCTTGGCTTTACACCCATCCCAAGGTATCATTTCTAATACATCTGTTGGACAAGCTCGTACACATTGAGTGCATCCTATACATGTATCATAAATTTTTACAGAATGTGACATTGGATCTCTAAATTTTCCTTTTCAACATAAAAATTTTCGATCTGGTAAAAATGAAATTAGTACTATATAAATTAGATGTATTGTATACACCAGACGAAGCAATGGTTTATCCAAACTTTAACAAATAATGCAATATATTTCTTAATCTGTTTGTGAGAAAGCGTGAAAAGAGCCAAGAGACTTGAATTTAATGCTTCAACAGTCATAATTATACGAATTCTACATACTAATTGAATTAGCCAATAAATTGGCTATCATCTTGTCAATATAAATTATTGCAATATTCAAATTGCAATATCAATGAATTGCAAAAATGCAATATTCAAGCAATATTCAATAACTAAAAAAGAATACTCTCAAATAACCTACTCAAAAAATGGATATTATTAAATACTAATAAGAAAATAAGATTGGATTTCTATTCATCTTAATGTTCCGTATTATTATATATGTGCCTTTGTTTAGAGGATTCCATGTCTAATTATTCAAAAAATTAGATTGATTGATACGAGTTGATTTCCTGTTACGATGGATGGAAGAAAGAATGGAGAGTCCAATAGCTGCTTCAGCAGCCGCAAGGGCTATAACAAAAATTGCGAAAATGTCTCCTTTTAATTGGCGACTATCAAATAGATCAGAAAATGTTACGAGATTTAGATTAATTGAATTCAGTATAAGTTCAAGACATATTAGAGCTCTAACCATGTTTCGGCTTGTGATCAATCCATAGATACCAATCGAAAATAAATAGACACTCAAAAAAAGTACATGCTCAAACATCATTAACTAACTCCTTATCAATCTCGATTCATTTCAATATGAGGACAAGAATTGAACCGATTCCATTAATTAGAATAGAACAATTACGCAACAAAAGAGAAAAGAAGGTATTTGTTGTATTGGCAGTAGATGGGTTTTACTAAATCAAAATTGTGATTTTTTAGTTATTTATTTTATATTTGAAATTCTAATAATTTTGACTCATTCTAAGTATTTCTTATTGTCGAGCCATAGTAATTGCACCTATTAAAGAAACTAGAAGAATTAGGGAAATAAGTTCAAACGGAAGATAAAAATCGGTTGCTAAATGAATCCCAATTTGTTGAACGTTATTTATGAGACCCTGTTCTACTATTTGGTTTGATCTTGTAGTCCAAAGAATTCCATACCACGACGTATCTGGGATAGTAGTCATTAGTGAAAAAGGAATAGTTATACAAACGAGTAAAGTAAACCCATCCCCAATAGTCCAAGAATTCTTATCTTTAGACCACTCTGAGCCGTTTACAAACATTACAGCAAATATGATCAAGACATTTATGGCTCCCACATAAATAAGAAGTTGTGCGACAGCCACAAAGTAGGAATTCAATAAAAAATAGAATAAGGATATACAAACAAGAACTAATCCCAGCGAAAAGGCAGAATAAATTGGGTTGGTAAGTAATACTACTCCTAGACCTCCTAGTAGAAGAACAAATCCCCCAAATAGCACAAGAATCTCATGTATTGGTCCAGGTAAATCCATTATGGATAAGAAGAAATTTAGAGTATAACATTTTTCATGAACTGAATAAAACTAAAAGATTCAAGGAAGGAAAAAGGTATTAGGATATTTTTTTGTATATGTATATTTGTATATGTATATAAGTTGTTAAGCAGTAGTTATTCCTTTTTCGTTATAGTTAGTAAAAATCGATTTTTCTAACAAAAAAAATCCTAATACCTAGTAATCAGTAATCGTTCTTGAATTCCAAGATTTTTCTTCGTCTATTTTACTTTGAGGCGAATTCCTAATTGTTTGAATTGTGTAATCTCCCATTATGGAGATTGGTAACCGGCTCAAAGCAATTTGATTGTAATTCAATTCATGACGATCATAAGTAGAAAGTTCATATTCTTCAGTCATTGATAAACAATTTGTCGGACAATATTCAACACAGTTGCCACAAAATATACAAACCCCAAAATCAATACTATAATTAAGCAATTGTTTCCTTTTAATATCCTTTTCAAATCTCCAATCCACAAGGGGTAGATCTATCGGGCATACGCGAACACATACTTCACAAGCAATGCATTTATCAAATTCAAAGTGTATTCGCCCCCGGAAACGCTCCGATGTAATTGATTTTTCATAAGGGTAGTGAATCGTTATAGGTAAACGATTTGTGTGGGATAAGGTAATTATTAAACCTTGACCAATGTATCTTGCGGCGCGTATTGTTTGTTGACCATAACTAATGAACCCAGTTAGCATAGGGAACATATTCTAAATATATATATGAAAAAGATATGTTTCTTTCTCTTGTTTGAGAAAACTTTTGTGTTGAAAATATTCTTACTGTTATTGTATTAGCTTATTTATAGTGAAACTAGTTGGGAAGAAGTTGTTAATAAGAGATTGCCCAGAGAAATAGGTAAAAGAAATTTCCATCCAAGATTTAATAACTGATCCATTCTCATCCTGGGTAAAGTCCATCTTATTGTGATAGAAATGAAGAGAAATAAATAAGCTTTAGTTAATGTAATAAATATACCTATTACCATTTCAAAAATTCCAATTATTTTATTCATTTGGAAAAATCCAAAAAAGGATATATAGGGAATAGAGAAATTCCACCCGCCTAAGTATAGAACAGTTACAAATAAAGAGGAAACTAATAAATTTAGGTAAGAAGCAAGATAAAATAAACCATATTTAATACCAGAATATTCGGTTTGATAACCTGCTACTAATTCTTCCTCCGCTTCTGGTAAATCAAAGGGTAATCTTTCACATTCTGCCAAAGAAGAAATTAGAAAAACTAGAAAACCTATAGGCTGACGCCAAAGATTCCATCCAAAAAAACCATATTTGGACTGTGCTTCAACTATATCAACTGTACTTGAACTGTTAGATAATCATAGTCGATGAGAACATCACAGTTCCCACCGCTATTCCAAAACCGTACATGAAACCTTAGCTTCATACGGCTCCTCTATGATCAGAAAAAAGAAAAGGATTGTTTCGTTTCGGTATTATCCCCTGGGCGGAGATAGAATTAGGTAAGATAAAATTGATTGGAAAGCCCAAAATTAGACCAAAGCAATTCCGTCTGCTAGAATAAAAAAAAAGCGCTTCCGAATTGATCTCATCCTTTATATAATAAAAATAAAATGATAATTTTTCTTTGTTCGGTAATAACTTAATATTGGAATAAAACACTCGTTATAGCAATTACTGAATGGAAAGAATTGGGCATTAGTTCATGAGGAATTCTGTATGAATAGGGATAAAGGAAGAAAGAATAAATAAGAAATAAGGCTCCTTTTTATATTGCATTCCATATCTTTTGTCCTATTCTTCTTTCCCGGGGAAGGGTATACTTAAAAAATAAATAAATAAAGGGTTAATTCGTTCTTGATAGCCATTTCCTTAACAAGTGAATGGGAACATACTCTAGACCGGAATCCGAAGAAAGTACTGCTTGATCATTTCTACCAATTTCAAGTCCTTATTATGATTCCTTTTATGAGGAAAAATGTCTAATGATTTAGATTCTCTCATTACTAAATCCTGTATGTACTTTAGTGTTCCTAATCCCTCACTAACTTTTGATGGATTGCCCTATGGCTATAAGTTATAGTAATAACTCAAAATATTCTAGTAATGAAATCCCATTTTGCGAATCCCTTATTCTTGCCCGCTTCAAGATATGATGACTAATCAAACAATCTAAACCTTGGGGTAAAGAGTTTACACTGCTTATGTTTACTTGAACTTTTTTCTTGTACGTAGGAAATGAGATTTTTTATTTTTACTACAAATTAATAAGCTGTTTTGTTTCACTCATATAGCTATCTAGTTTAACTTACCAACCCGAATACAGAATAAGCAAAGGAAGATAAGCATTCAATGTATTTTAGAGGAAAAGCATTCTATTTTAACGAATCACACGTAGAGATATTGCTAGTACACAAAAAGTTAATGGTATTTCATAACTAATAGATTGAGCAGCCGCCCGTAGACCACCTGAAAAAGAATATTTATTATTTGAGCTATATCCTGCCATGAGAAGACCAATAGGAGCAATACTTGAAATGGCAATCCATAAAAAAACACCAATACTAAGATCAGCTAAAACAAAACGATATCCTAAAGGGATAACTAAAAAACTTAATAAAATGGATATGACTGCTATAGAGGGACCAATGCTAAATAAAGGAATATCTCCTCGGGACGGGAGGATATCCTCTTTTAAAAGTAGCTTAGTTCCATCTGCTATAGCTTGAAGCAATCCCAGGGGGCCGGCATATTCAGGACCAATACGTTGTTGTATCGATGCGGATATTTCTCTTTCTAACCACACAATTACGAGTACTTGTATTGTGATTCCCAGTAGGAGGGCCAAAATAGGTAGAATCCATATCAGTCCGTAGACTTCTTTTAATAATTCCGATTTCAAAAAAGAATTGATAGTTTCTACCTCTACCCTATCTATTATCATTTCAACGATCAACTTCCCCCATAATGATATCTATACTACCTAATATCGTCATGATATCAGCCAATTTCATTTTTTTAACTAGCTGAGGAAGAATTTGCAAATTAATAAAACCCGGTGGACGAATTTTCCATCTCCAGGGGAAAAGACTATCATCGCCTACCAAATAAATTCCTAATTCACCTTTTGGAGCTTCTACTCTTACATAAAGCTCTTGCTTTGATAATTCAAAATTGGGCGAAGGTTTTTTACCAAGAAATCTATATTCAAAATCATTCCATTCGGAATTCTTTGCTTTCTTAAAGCGCCGGGCTTCTAAATTTTCATAAGGTCCTCCAGGAATTTTCTCTATAGCCTGTTGAATAATTTTTATGGATTCCCTCATTTCACCGATTCGTACTAAATAGCGAGCTAACGAATCTCCTTCTTTTTGCCATTTGACTTTCCAATCGAATTGATTGTAAGACTCATAAGGATCAATTTTACGAAGATCCCATTGTATTCCAGAAGCTCGTAACATGGGTCCCGATAAGCCCCAATTTACAGCTTCTTCTCCGCTAATAAAACCAACTCCTTCAACTCGTTCCAAAAAAATGGGATTCCGTGTAATAAGTTGTTGATATTCAACAACTCCTTGTAAAAAATAATCACAGAAATCTAAGCATTTATCCATCCATCCATAAGGTAGATCGGCAGCTACTCCTCCGATGCGAAAATAATTATGCATCATTCGCATACCTGTAGCAGCTTCAAATAGATCATATATTAATTCTCTCTCTCTAAAAATATAGAAAAAAGGAGTTTGTGCCCCGAGATCCGCCATAAAAGGGCCAAGCCATAACAAGTGAGAAGCTATACGGCTCAATTCTAACATAATTACCCTAATATAGCTGGCTCTTTGAGGTATTTGAATATTCTCCAAGAATTCAGGTGCATTTACCGTTATTGCTTCTGTAAACATAGTAGCTAAATAATCCCACCGTGTTACATAAGGCAGATATTGTATAATAGTTCTGTTTTCCGCGATTTTTTCCATTCCTCTGTGTAAATATCCTAATATGGGTTCGCAATCAATAACATCTTCACCATCGAGAGTAACGATCAGTCGAAGAACACCATGCATTGATGGGTGTTGAGGGCCCATATTGACTATCATGAGATCCTTTCTTTTAAGCGGTAGACTCATCTTATTCTTTATTCCATAAAAATGGATTATTCCATGAATTCCTCAAAACGAGGCTCATCAAAATGCAAAATCTAAGACTACTATAAGACTACTAAATAAAATACGAAAAAAATTCGAACGATTAAATTACTTCTCCCGAATATCCAACTGACTGATTAATTTCTTATAACGTACTCTATTTTTCTTTGCCAAATAAGCCAGCAAACGTTGACGTTTTCCCAAAAGTCTTCGTAGACCTCTTTCCGATGAAAAATCTTTTTTGTGTAATTCCAAATGTGAAGCAAGTTTCCGTATCTTATTGGTGAAACTGAATACTTGAAATTCAACAGAACCCCTGTTTTCTTGTTTTTCTTCTTTAACCATAAATCAAAAAATTTTTCTACCTCCTTTATTTTTCATGTATTTTTCTGATCAGGAAAAATCAAAAATTATGTCAGTTATTTTGAAGTTATTCTAATCTCGTACACACAAAAATTTGCAATTATTCATCTACTGCTGGAATCTGGAATTTGGATTTATTTTATCGATGCAAATTGGATTTGGATAGAAGGGTACATTCTTTTATTTTAGATAGAAGAAACATTTCTTCTATCTAAAATAAAAGAATTTTGCTGATTTTTTTATTACTATATCCAATTTTTAGAATTTATATACCATTTAATTGATATCATTTAGCAAAATGAAACACAGCATATGCATCCATCTTTCGGCTCGAGAATTTCACGGGATAGAGATATAGTATAAGAAATAGGCTATTAAGTAACTCTAAATGAATTGTGGATACATCTGTATCCTTAACATACTGAAAGGACTGCCATTATTCGTATCAAACCAATAGCGATTCATAAAAGCTAAATCTTGTAATCAATGGTGGGCCAATAATGAATTTTTTTGCATATGTATTAAGACGCTTGGTCTGATTTCGAAATTGTCCAGAGTTTTTTATGTTGTTTTCATTGCAAAATGATGGATCTCCTTCCGTAACTTTCCAATTACGAGTACGAGAATTGAAA